GAATAGAGTATAAAAGTATAAAAGTAATGGAATAAAACGAAACAAAAGGAATAATGTAATAAAAAAAAAGATAAAAAAGGGGCATAGAAAAGGACTTTCAAGCCTTACCCATTAATGTAATGTAACATGGTAATTCTCTTTTTTCGATTGGGAGAGATGGCTGAGTGGACTAAAGCGTCGGATTGCTAATCCGTTGTATGAGTTTTTCGTACCGAGGGTTCGAATCCCTCTCTTTCCAGTTCTGTTAATAACTTTTAATAAGTCTTTTTTTATCTTTCCAATTTCTTAAAGAATTCTATTTAAAGATAAAAATAGATAAAATGTTAAGAACATTTAAAAAGAAAGCAAGGAATTTTTGTTTTATTTTATTCTTCACGTCCAGGATTACGTCCTGGATCATTAGATAAAAATCCGAAGATGAAGAGAGAAACAAAGAATATTACTACTGTGTAAACAAAGAATTTAAGAGTAAGCATTAGACAATCTCCAAGATCTTTTTTTGGTTTGCAAAAAAAAAAAAAAAGAAACTAGATTCCCTTTTTTTATATCACATATTCTATTTTCACACCAAGAAACGAAGCGGTTTCTAGAAATTTATAGAAATATAGAAATAGAAAAAATTTTTCTAAATTGATTTGTAATAAGAATCAAGTCTTTCATTCCCAAAAATTTGCTTTCATACCTACAATTAGATATATTGTGGGGAATCCAATGAATGGGGTCTCTTTCGATCGAATGGAAAATCAATCAGAATGAGGAAATGGGGTAATCCAGATTTTTCGCATCTATACAAAAATTTCAATGTTTGAATTAAGGATTTTTATTAGAAGACTTATCTGATCTTACAAATTGTTAGAATTTTTTCTCGAATAAATCATGAATTCTTCTAGGACAGTATTAAAAATCTTATCGAAAACTTACAGCAGCTTGCCAAACAAAAGCTAATAGAAAAAAGAACAGAGGGATTACTGGCATAACATCTACTATTGGATTCAAAAAAGCGTATGCTTCCGGCAATTTTGTAAACAAAAAACTGCTTGAATAAAGGGCAGAATTAAGACAGATACAAATGAAACTAAAAATATTAAGCATAACAAACATCTTTTTCCTAAAGATAATTGTATTTTGACTTTTGACTGAGTTATTAATATCCCATTGATATAGAAATGGATATTTAAAGTAAGGTAGACTAAAAACTTGAAACTCACCCAATCAAAAATCCTTCAATTCTCAATTAAAAAAAGAAAAGAATAGAAGAAATCCTATTTTCATACAATATCTTAATTGAATTATATATTATGATCAATAAATTTCGTTTAATTCGATATTTACACATATCAAAATCCAAACAACAAGCGAATCCAATTCAGAGATATTTGGCCGGTAATTGACGAAGAGCCAATACTAATACTAATATTAATATTAATATTCGTTTTAATTAGTGTTAAATCGAAATAGAAATGGAAATGGGGCGTCGCCAAGTGGTAAGGCAACGGGTTTTGGTCCCGCTATTCGAAGGTTCGAATCCTTCCGTCCCAAAGCATATTGCTTCTATAAAAGCATATTGCTTCTATATATTTAAATAATAGAAATAAAGATAAAGATTTCAAAATAAAAGTTGTCTTTTTAAACAACCTTTTGTTGAAGATTTAAGAGTATAATAAGTGAAATTCTTCTTTATTTTTTTTTTTTAATGACTTTTCTCGAAATCATCCCTTTTTCACAAATTCACAATTTCGTGTTCAAATAAAATAATAGTAATTAAATCGATTTTTTTAAGGAAAGGTGGAAACGTTGATCAAAAGAATTTGAATAAAAAAAAGTATTTTTTATTCGTTATAAAAAAATATGATAAGGCATTTCATGTTAGAAAAAAAGCTATTCCTGGAATATGAATAGAGAAGGAAATCGGAAATAATAGATAAAATGCTTATGTTATACTTATACAAAGATATATGTGTAGATATATATGTATATGTGTAGAAATTACCTACAACCTCTTTTGAATATTTCATTAATTACTAATTAAATTTCAATTGTTTTTAATTTTAATATTAATAATAAATAAAAGTTCCATCAAAATCCTCGTCCTCTTGAAAATATCATGAAAAGTTCTTCTGGAGGATAGAGGTAGATAAAAGGCTCCTAGAAACATATGATAAGTTTTATCCTCCTCCAACTTAACTTGATAAACTTGATAAAAATGATTTGAAGTTCTGGTTATGTATATAGAATTAGATAAAATTAGAATGTCAACGAAATCTATAAAATCATCAAATTAATTAGAGTCAATTAGACTATGATTTCAATTTTTTTGAATCTTATTGATAGAAATTAATTGATAGAAATTAAGACTAAGATTCAGATGGATGGAAAAAATAAAGTAACTAAATGAAGTAATTTAGCCTCAAAATTGGAAAATTTGACATTATCTTCAATGTGTTGTTTTTCATTGTTTGGGCTTTCTTAGTCTTCGTATATTGAGATTGAATATCGAATAATCCTGAGAAATTTTTCCGAATTCTTTCTTAATTTTTCTACTTACGGTTTTTTATTTGTATCTATGTAGATATTCTCTATGTAGTGCCAATCCAAGTCCTGAGTTTTTATTATATTATAAGTTTTTTTTTATATTCTACTTATATTCTACATAGTGTTTTTTTTTTATTATGCATTTAATTTTGATTCTTTATTATTCTATATATTATTCTATAATTATTCTATAATAAATTGATATATAGTCAATTTCATTTTTTAAAATGGAATTCATTTGAGTTAATTCTTTTGTTTTATTCATTATGTCTTTTTTCTTAACACATTTACATTCATATTGACAACAATGTATCAGATGGATATAATCCAATCTGGGTAATTGGATCTTATTTGTGGATCCATTTTTCCCTATTCCATAACTTTGCTTTTTTTTCTTCATTCAAATACAACTAAAATGATGGAGTTGTAAAAATTTCTGTGATACAATTTTTTTTTTAATTTTCCATTTTATTTTTAAGAATATTAAATAAAATATAAGAAGGCTTTTGTTAGAATAGTTTAGTTATATCCATATGTCTATTCAATAAATTAATAAAAAGAAATAGAAAAAAAAAAGAAACCTTAAGCAATGTGTTAAGCAATGAATAGCGTAAGAAATAAGAAATTTTCCATCAATTTTTACTTTACCTATTATTTTGATTTGAGAACTTTTTCTATTCTTTTTTTATATTATCCTTTTTTTTTTCTTTTTTTTTTTGATTCTATCTCCATAACCTAATTATTTTATTGGGGTTGCTAACTCAATGGTAGAGTACTCGGCTTTTAAGTGCGGCTAACAGCTTTTACGCATTTGTATGAAGAAAGGGTTCGTCCATACCATCGGTATGGTTTGTAAGACTACGACTGATCCTAAAAGGAACGAGTGGAAAAAATAGCATGTCGTATTAATATTAATGAAGAATTCTGAGAATCTTTTTTTCTTAGCAGACCGATTCCAAACCCTGTTTGAATTATTTGTGTGGAACATAACAAAATGAATCAAAGTTGGGTCGAGTTAAAGTTAATATTAATAAATAGATGGATAGAGCTCCACGGCTCCAATTAGAAATGAATTCTAAATTATATATAGGGGAACAAAAAAGAAAGGAGCTCTCGTTCTTAATTTGAATGATTTTCCAATTGAATTCTGAATTCGATGTTAAAAATCGATTAGTGCCTGATGCGGAAAACCCCAATGCATTTTCAATTTCTTGAATGAGTCCTAACTATTAGCCATTTTTCGCCGGGAGGGTGGCTGAATGTGTAGAAGAAAGAGTATATTGATAATCAAAAATTTTCCAAAATCAAAAGAGCGATTGGTTTGAAAAAGTAAAGGATTTCTAACCATTTAGATGGATAAAAAGATAGAGAGTCCGTTGATGCTTTTACCTATTTCTGAGGTATCTATTATACCATTTTGTTTTTATGATATCGCACTATGTATCATTTAATAACCCAAGAAATCGCCTATCTTTGCTTCAATCAAATCGAATTGAAAATGAAAATAGAGAAATATCAAAGATATTTCGAACTAGATAGATCTCAAAAAAACGACTTTCTATACCCACTTATGTTTCGGGAGTATATTTATACCCTTGTTCATGATCGTGGTTTCCATAGATCGATTTTATTCGAAAATATAGGTTATGATAATAAATTTAGTTTACTAATTGTAAAACGTTTAATTGCTGGAATATATCAAAAGAATCTCTTTATTTTTTCTTTTAATGATTCGAACCAAAATCGATTTTTTAGGTACAACAAAAAATTGTATTCTAAAATGATATCAGAGGGCTTTTCAGTCATTGTGGAAATTCCATTTTCCCTACAATTAGTATCTTCTTTAGAAAAGTTAAAAATAGTAAAATCTCATAATTTACGATCAATTCATTCAATATTTTCTTTTTTAGAGAGCAAATTGTCGCATTTAAATTATGTGTTAGATGTACTAATACCTTATCCCATCCATCTAGAAAAATTGGTTCAAACTATTCGTTACTGGGCGAAAGACCCCTCCTATTTCCATTTATTACGACTCTTTCTTCACGAGTATGGGAATTGGGACCCGCTTATTATTTCAAAGAAATTGAGTTCCTTTTTTGCGAAAAGTAATCCAAGATTTTTCTTATTCCTATATAACTCTTATGTATATGAATACGAATCCGTCTTCTTTTTTCTTCGTAACCAATCCTCTCATTTACGATCAACATTTTATCGGGTCTTTCTTGAGCGAATATATTTCTATGGAAAAATAGAATATTTTTCAGAAGTCATTGCTACTGATTTTGGGGCCACCCTATGCTTGTTCAAGGATTTTTTCACACATTATATTAGATATCAAGGCAAATCCATTTTGGCCTCAAAGAATCCCCCTCTTCTGATGAAAAAATGGAAATATTATCTTGTCATTTTATGTCAATGTCATTTTGATGTATGGTTTCCACCAGAAAAGATCCATATAAACTCAT